CACTTAATGAAAGTAGATTATCTTTCCATTAATTTCAAAGCTTACATAATCCCTTCCCGAACCAAATATGAATCTTTCGATTCATTTGGCTCTCACGCCCAATTACTTAGAATTATAATAAAGTCTCATATCTTTTGATAAATGTAATGACGGGCCTATCCTCTCTTCTTTGTTCATATTCAACAAATATCTAAATTAATACCAGATTAAGATATTGAGAGGACTCTTTCTGACAAAAATATGTAATTGTCAGCAAAGTTGTTGCTTTTTTTCTTTTCTTCAAATCCAAAAATTTATTATTTATACATAACACACAGGTCGTCGATTCAGCATTGGATAAAGGGGGCAAAATACCCATCTTTTTCATTTTTACAATAAGCGTTTCATATCGATAGGAGTGTTCTCTATCGATAAAATATTTATTTTAAACTATCTCTATATTAACATAGTGGTAGAAAGACTACCATGCTGCATCTAAACTTCAAACAGTTTGCTTTAACCATGTTAATGGTCCTACATTATTGGTTGGTAGAGAATCAAAGGGGTTTTACCAACGAATCACGAAATGCTATGATTCTTACATAGAATTTCTTAATTTATTCCGAAGTAATTCGCGAGATCATGTACCTTTCTTTTTCCTTTCTTTCCTAGTTATAACGAAAGGGGGGTACAGCTGGTTGGATCCAGCCTATTCTTGAAATAAACAACTCGCACACACTCCCTTTCCAAAGAAGATCAATACACCAAGCACTACACTTAGATTTATTAGATTTGTTGATAAAATATCGGTATTAAAAAACCCGAAACTCCCGGCAAATGGCCAGCGGCCCAAAGAAAGGAAAGAATCGGTTACATTTTTCATAGGATCTCCTTTTATAGATAGACTACAAAATTGACTAGAGTTCTTTTTGTATCACTTCGCCCCTCGTTTTTATTTATTCTTTTAGTTTCCTTTTTCCTATTTATTTTGAAAAGTATTCGAGTTGTGTGAACTACCAATACTTAGTTTCCCTTGGACTCCGGGCGGGAAAGGATGAAAGCGAGTCGGTATACCAATTCCTCATCCGCAAATCAGCCCTTCCCGTGGGTTATTTTGTCAACGAATAAGTAATTGTAGGAGTGAAATCTTGCTATAATTCGAAAAAGCAAATGACAAATCCAAGGCAATAATTTTTATATTTATAAGATTAAACAAAAGGATTCGCAAACAAAAGTGCTAATGCTACAACCAGTCCATAAATTGTTAAAGCTTCCATAAAAGCTAGACTGAGCAATAGAGTACCTCGTATTTTTCCCTCTGCCTCGGGCTGTCTCGCGATACCCTCTACGGCTTGACCCGCAGCAGTTCCTTGACCAACTCCGGGTCCAATAGAAGCAAGCCCTACAGCCAATCCAGCAGCAATAACGGAAGCGGCAGAAATCAGTGGATTCATGATAAATTCCCTCGTACCAAAAAAAGAAAAAAAGAAATAGTTAATGATACAACCAACCAACGAATTATGACTTAATTATTCCGTCACTAGGCTTCATCCTATCGAAGTTCCTAGTTACTTCGAGTTAAAGTAGTTGAAGAAATAGAAATAATAGTATTTTTGTTATTGAATCGTCTGAACTACTTCAATATCTATTTTTTAGTTTCTATCCACAAAGTCTTTGTGAATACATACAACTTTCCTTCTTCATTTCTTGGTTCAAAACTGTGAATTGCATTCTTCCATGTTTCTCTTAATTTCATTTGTTTATTCATTCAATTCACAGTCAAAAAGAGACAGAAAGGGAAGGGCTTATATTCGAATCCCCATCTAAATTCATAGAAGTAGGACAAATGAAATATAGCCTTATTTCATATATATCCAGTCAATATCTAATATCACATATACATGCCTTTATTCCATAATGTAAACCAAGCACCCATCTTAGATTCAATCGAATTCGAGAATCAATTGTCGAAACATCTACAGGAGTTTACTTATTTATAGCCATTCAATTACATATACCTAACCTATCCGAACCAACCCATTTTTATGAATTCTGTTTTTTGTAAACTCTTTTCCCCCCTCCCCCTTCTTTATCATTATTCCGCCGGATCCAATTTAAATGGACAAACAAATTGGTTAGTCCAAATCAAATCGTTGCATATAAATATCATTATTAGATTGATCTAAGTTCATGCAATTTGTTATTTATTATATTACTATTTTCGTTTGGTCAATCGTTGAATAAAATCAACTGAAACGGGAATCTGTTCGCGATTTTTTTTTAATTTGAATTTGAATAATGCGATAGAAATCTAATATTCATTGAGGGGGGGAGTGGACGAAAGGGGTTTTTAGCAAAAAGATCTTTTCGATCTCTTTCCTTTTTTTACAACCAACCCTCTAATATCAAATATCATAATTTTTTCCATTACCATATCGGCCTAGTTGGATATTCCCTAAGTAAATTATCTTGAGCCGGACCTTGAGGTTTGAAAAAAAAAAAGATTATTTCAATGATGGCC